TATAAGATATAACTAATAAAACGGATCTTGTGTTCTGGAATTGGAATCAAAGAAAGATATTTAAAATGGCTCGTATGTTGTGACTTGGAATAAATGTTTCCCGGTAAAGGAAGGGAATAGTAATTTATTCATTCCTAATTTATTCCTATAGAACGTCTAGGAACAAGAAGATTAAATCGGATATATCGACAGATTCCCGCGTAGTCCAAAGAAAAAAAAGATCCAATTTCATCTCTATCGAATTTTAATATCAGAATAGTGGATATAATTATGATGCAATGGGTTAGGTCCACTTACTTTTTATTTTGTTGATTTCTAATCGATTTAATTGGAATAATGGAAAATAGGAAAGGAATAGTAATATTTGAAGATTTAACGAGACGACTTATCCTTACATTTATTATAATATTTAATATAATTTATTTATTATAATATTTAATATAATTTAATATAATATTTATAATAATTATAAATTATATTTTATAATAATTATAAATTATATTATTTATTTAATAATTAATAATATATTTTTTATTTAATAATATATTTTATTTTATTTAATAATATATTTTATTTTATTTAATAATATATTTTATTTTATTTAATAATATATTTTATTTATTAAAATAGCAAATTTATAACCATACTATAATTAATTATAATGTTATAATTTTGATTATATATTAAAATATTAAATTATACGGTTTGTTACTTTTTTTTTATTACTTTATTACAAAGATCAACAATATCTTTATTCGCACTTCAAATATAAATACTACTGCCGGAGTTTTATGATTTATGAAAAAATCAAAGCCCCTTATCGGATTTGAACCGATGACTTACGCCTTACCATGGCGTTACTCTACCACTGAGTTAAAAGGGCTTGTTTGATCCAATTCCTGAATAAAGACACTATGAGTTTAGTATATATACTTATTATAATAGATGTACATAGATATATCTTATAATAAGTATAAGAGTTCATTCAGGAATGAAAAATTTTCTTTATCCAGTAAAAGTAAATTAAATAATTTAATATAATTTTTAAATAATTTAATATAGAGTATATAATATAGGTAAAATAAAACGGTTTATTGATATTGGATTTGATAAATATCAATACAATGAATTGTTTCAAGACTATCCTAATTGACATCATAACTAAATTCATTTGAGTGATACATGTATCCACTAATTTAACATAGATCCAAGATATTTCATTGAATCATTGATAAAGAGATTCGGATAAAGAGATTCGGCGTGGCCTTTGAACCAAACTTTTATCGAAAAAAATTGTATAGAAAGAATCGTGAAAGACGGAAAGATCCTTCGTATCGAGTCATACCATTCCATTATATTGACAATTTTAAAAAACTATTCATACTATGAACATAGTATGATGGCGGTCGTGCAAGTCTGCCCCCATCGTCTAGCGGTTCAGGACATCTCTCTTTCAAGGAGGCAGCGGGGATTCGACTTCCCCTGGGGGTAGGGTACTACGAAAGGAAGTTGATCGTGGATTATCAATAAGCCTGGAATTTATTCTTCCTGGGTCGATGCCCGAGCGGTTAATGGGGACGGACTGTAAATTCGTTGGCAATATGTCTACGCTGGTTCAAATCCAGCTCGGCCCAATAATTTGCCGATCCGCCATGAAATGATATAATATAACCCATTTGTTGCTCTCCAGAAATGCCCGATCCCCCAATCCCAATACGGAAGAAATCCATTTTATGATATATCTATACCACTATTTATTTACTCTCTTTTTACAAGAAATTCTGATCTTGCTAATGATCTAGATTCATATCAGGATCCGTAACTATAAAGTAAAGTTTAAGGAAAAGAGTAAATAAAAAAAAACTTTTTTGATTGAACGAGTGATTATCCAATTGATTTGGCAATAACGAAAGGATTACTAGTAATACCGGCTGCTCTCACTAAAGTACATATACATATGGGTATCGATATATCACACTCGCAGCTCTGTTACAACACGCCCTTTCTAATCGAAATTGAAAGGGTTAGAATGAAATCATAAAAATATGTATACTTTATTTTATTATGGTATTTACTTGGGATTGTAGTTCAATTGGTCAGAGCACCGCCCTGTCAAGGCGGAAGCTGCGGGTTCGAGCCCCGTCAGTCCCGACGAATCCAAATCCAATAAAAAACTATATCAATTCATCTCTCTATTTTTTGTGAAAAGAAGTCCAAATAACATAATTTCATTCCCAACAGTGATCCCTCTTCTTTTTTTCTTTTTCGTTTCACATTTATCATCAACCAAATGGGGAATTTCCATTTCTTCGACTAGTACCGATTCGATTGATGGGAGAGAGGCATATGTGGATTAGTACAATTATTATATTATTAGCATCAGATTCAGGATTCCACGGGATACCGTACTGTACTGGGTCTGGCTTTTTCAATTACTCCCGATCTGTGAAATATGAAATAGAGTAGAGTATTGTATGTTTCCCGGGAGTACATACATAAATGGAATTTGTACAATATAAAAAAAATTGAACATAGTTACTGTGTATAGAATAGTATAGAATACTTTTTTTTTAAGATTAAAATAAAAGTATATCCTTTTCGGGCCCTATTTTGTGTAACCTCAATTTCAAATTTTACTAATTTGAAATAATCTATCTCATTCAAATTTCGCATTGAGCTTTTGATATATGCGTCCCATTACTAATCCAATGAAAGAGGATATTCAAAAAATAAAGATCAAACAAGGATCGCTTTTTTATTAGCGAGGTAATGAATTTTTTTTTTTATAAGGGTTTTTCCTTGAAAGAACAAACTTTTTAAATTTATATATAAATATATAAAAAAATAGTTAATTTGATGGAATATTCGATTTTTTTATACCGGAATTTGTACTCGTCTTTATCATACTTCTTTTGTTTTCCAAGAAGATTGGATCATTAAAAAAAGGAGTTTATAACTTAGCTCCTTCCTTTTTTTTCATTGAGCTTCTATTGTTTGTTGGGGTTTGTTTCGAACCAATGGTAAGTGGAAAGGCGGTTAGATGATACTTCATCAGATGATTGTACAAAGAGGGCGGTAGGTTATAGAAAAGAAAGAATGGAAAAGAATGATAAATAAATAAAGGAATTATTGATTGTATCGGGAATCCAATTTTGAGTTCAGTATGGATAAAAGATCATCCTATGTTATACTATTCAATTCTTGACGATGAATCGATTTGATAGCTCCGATATTGTTATTCATGATATTGATCCGATTCGATATCATCGAGATGTAATGCATCCCATTGAATTTACAGGCGAAAGATTTATTATCTCTATGGGATTAACTCCCGAGTTATTGCGAATTAAAGAAAAATTAAACAATGAGATTATGGAAGTAAATATTCTCGCATTTATTGCTACTGCACTGTTTATTCTAGTTCCTACTGCTTTTTTACTTATAATATACGTAAAAACAGTCAGCCAAGGTGATTAATTTGAATTAAACTTGATTTTTTATTTCTTATCAATAATTGCAGAGAAGAAAAGGATAAAAATTTCGCGTCTTAAATGAAATGGGCAGACTAGAATCAGTCGTATTCTATGAGATACAATAGTATGGTAGAAAGATTCAGATATTTCTTTCTACCATACTATCTAGTATTGTTATTGTAGTGTATAAAGTTGTATTGTAATGCGGGTTAATTTAATATAGATTAATATAGATCAATCTACAATAGTATCGTCATATTCCTTTTCTATATATATAGAAATCGATTTAATTACGTATATATAATATATATATAGTGATAATGTATATTCTATAGTATCCCAATTCTATTTCTTTGCTTTATCTATTTGTATTTAATTTGTGTTGATTTCAATTAAATTAATTTGAAATAATCGAAAGCTACTTTTACGATTAGAATTCCTAGATTTCTGATTATTTTCAATATGAATCCCGATCGAAAGAATCAATGACTTCTTCGATGGGTATAATAAAATAATCTTTTAGTTAGCATTCCCGACGAAGAAGTCATTGATTGAGGAGTTGACAAATGATCCATGGGAACTTCTTCGGATTTCGAAAAGGATTAGTAAAACTCGTCGACTTTTAACGTTTGAACCATGATATGGGTTCAATAAAACAAGCAAAACATAAATAAAATTTCTAAAATAGTAAAACTAAAACAAGCGGCGCAATATGTGACTCGCCCAAGACAATATTTTAGGATGTGCAGTATCTCGTTGGACAACTACTATGTTGTTTCCCAATGTGTATCCACGTAATGGAATAACCGAATTTTTTTCTCTTTGATCTTTGAACAGTAAAGAGGTAAACAAAATAAAAAAAAAAAAGTTACGTTCTTCCTCATGGTCCATATCTAACTTTGGTAAGAGTCAGTTCATCGAAATAGAAAATTTATGAAGAATTCAGTTGGAATAAATTTCCTACCATTTGTATTCCTTTTACTTTTTTTACTTTCAAAATACGAACACGGAAATAATTGAAATATTTCTTTGATTGAAAGAGTATTCTTCATATATATTTATTATTCATAGAATACATTACTCAACTAAAATCCAAGAGAATTTCGAAATGAAGATATTTTTCATTTCTATTTCAATTTAAAAATAAAATTTTAAATTGAAATAGTGAAATTTTAAATAAAAAAAAACTTTGCCGAACGATCTATAAAAAAAAGTGATACTGTTTAGTTCCTAAACTCAATTAGTAGTACTTCTAGAGTCCACTCCTTCCCCATACTACTAGTGAAAGGGAAAACGTAAAGACTACCATTAAAGCAGCCCAAGCGAGATTTACTATATCCATGTGAATTATGTCCTCTATCTCTATGAAGGAATTATTCAATTATTGTTCACTAATAAATAATAGGGGAATTACTGGCGCAGAGTCAAAAAGTTATTCTGACCCAACACCGTTGATGAAACAATCCAATAAATCCAATTATAACAAGTTCTTATACGATTTCTAGTATAATTAGAAAAGATTAAGCC